TACCGAGGGTTCGAATCCCTCTCTTTCCGTTTTTGTTGATGACTTACTAGTTTATTTCAAATTTTTTTTTAACTCTTTTGATTAATTCTTTCTTAATAAAGAGAAAAATTCTCTTCGAATTTCCAAAATCAAACCAAAAAAGTCAGGAAACCCTTCTTTCTTTTATTCTTCGCGTCCAGGATTACGTCCCGGATCATTCGATAGAAATCCAAAAATGAAGAGAGAAACAAAGAATATCACTACTGTGTAAACAAAGAGTTTGAGAGTAAGCATTACGCAATTTCCAAGATATTATTATTTTTTTTTTCAAAAAAGAGAATAGATTCTCCCATATATCCTATTTTGACTTTGACACCGAAAATTCAAGTAGTTTCTGTAAATCAAAAAAATTCTAAATGTATTTTGGAAAAGTCCCTTTCCTAGTATAAAAAACTCTTTACTACCCCTAATTCTCTATTGTGGAAGAAGTTTTTCACGTAAAAATTGCTAGAACGATAAATGAAATGATTCAAATTTGTTGATGCTATCCAAGACTTTATATATTTGAATCGAGAGTTAATACTGTAAGACTTATCTGATCTATTATATTCGAAATTTGTTTCTCGAATAACTCTTTTGTTAGGACAAGCCTGAAAATCTTATCGAAAACTTACAGCAGCTTGCCAAACAAAGGCTAAGAGAAAAAAGAGTAGAGGTATTACCGGCATAAAATCTACGATTGGACTTAAAAAAGCGTAGGCCTCGGGTAATTTGGCGAATAAAAAATTACTGGAAGAAAGGGCAGAATTAAGACAGATACAGATCAAGCTAAAGATATTAAGCATAGCAGACATTTTTTTTTGAAGATAATTACATTTTGATTGAGTTATTGATATAAGATAAGGGAAAAGGAAAGAAAGCAAAGTAGATCAAAAATACTTCTTTTTATTTTGCACTTACTCAATCAAAAATCCTTCTATTCTCTTTAGAGAAGTGAAGAAATCATACTTTCATACATTATCTTAATTGAATTATATGTAATGATCAAGAAATTCCGTTTAATTCTAAACTACATGTGTGAAAATCCTAATAACAATCTAATGGATTTTTGTACTGGAATTGACGAACAAAAACTAACAATATTAGTGTTTATTTATATAGATTCGATATTTTAGTGGGGCGTGGCCAAGTGGTAAGGCAACGGGTTTTGGTCCCGCTATTCGGAGGTTCGAATCCTTCCGTCCCAGAGTATCTTTATTTTATCAGAAAAAAAATAAATTCCTAATTCAAAATTCAAAGAGAATAAATATAGAATATATTTATTTAGCAAAAAAATCGAGTTAGTCAAAAATTAAAATTATGGATTAAGGATTGAAGAAAATGAGATTCTATTCTATAGAATCTAGGGAGATACTAGATATATAGTATAAAATATGTATTAAAATATCTATTAATTATTAATTTAATATTAAATTAATAATTTAATAGAGTATCGCTTTATACAGATTCAACCAATGACTATTCATGATTCCCTAATTGAATCAATTGCACACCGGTTCCAAATTCGAGGAATGAATGTTATGGTAAAACTTCGTTTGAAACGATGTGGTAGAAAGCAACGTGCGACTTGAAGGACATGATCTGGTGTGGATTCTTATATCCATCATTTTTTTCTAAGAAAAAGAATGCTCTTGGCTCGACATGCCCTGTTCTATTATACTATAACCCGCAATTTTTTGAGTGGGTTTGTTTCATTTTCAAGTTGTAAAATAGGACATAATGGAGCTCGAGTAGAAAGCATTAATTAATTGCTAAAGAGCAAGAATCTATGGTTAATATTAATCAATACGTTAGAACAACTTCGTAAGTATATCTTGGTTAGAGAAATTGAAAGGCCTCAATCCTATCAAGTTTCGACTCAAAAATACATTTTTTGGAATTGAGAAAACCTTTTCGATAAAAAGTATATTGTGCGAGAATCAATCGTTCGTATGATTCTTTTGTTTGATAAAAAGTCACAAAAGGGGTATGTTGCTACCATTTTGAAAGGATTAGAGATCAACGAAGTAATGTATAAACCTAATGATTCAAAGAAAAGATAAAAGATTCCGAAACAAGGTAAGACACTTTCCATTGTCAATTATATCAAGGACTAGATGGGAATGAAGAATTCCAATAGAGTCTAAATAAGTCAGACAAAAAAGGGTTAGAGACTCCTCAATAAACAAAAAATGCCAAAGGATTTTCTTTTGAGCTATTTGAGAGTTATTCAACTTGAGTTCTGAGTGCAAATGATTTTTTCCAAAAAAAAAAAAAAGAAGAATCGAAAGAAGAATAGAAAGGGGACTCAATTTCGAGTCTAATTTATTTGATGATTTTATGAATCTATTTTTCTTTCGAATTTTATATACATAACTAAACTAAAAAAAATATTTTTTTCTCGAGCCGTACGAGGAGAAAACCTCTTATACGTTTCTAGGGGGGTATTATTTATATAATCTATCCCAATGAGCCATTTATCAAATCGTTGCAATTGATGTTCGGTCCCGAAGAGAAGGAAGAGATCTTCGGAAAGTGGGTCTTTATGATCCAATAAATAATCAAACCTATTTAAATGTTCCTGCTATTCTATATTTTATTGAAAAGGGTGCTCAACCTACGGAAACTGTTTATGATATTTTAAAGAAGGCAGAGGTTATTAATTTATTTAATTGAATTAAATTCAAAAAGAGATTGGGGTGATTCATATATTTATTATTTGGTATAAGACCTCTCCTTCTTAATTCCCACCTTCTCTTACTCTTCTATTTCTTATTGTTCCCATAGGATATCATTTAAAAATGAATGATTCAAATTTATGTTATTAATCTAAGATGTATACCAAGTCAACAAATGAAGAAGTTGATCTTGATATTGACCAAGTCAATAAATGACTTGGATCTTGTAATCTAACAAATTTTTACACTCCCTTCAATTGATTTGAAGGTTTTCGTTGGAACTCTACTAATAAAAAAAAACAACAAAGAATCAAACTTGCTTATTTTTTTTTATTATGTATATTAATTACAATTTATTTTTCTTAATTATAGCTACACCTCCTTAACTACCTCTGCATCTTAGTTAGATAGTGCCAATCCAACACAAGTTTTTTATTAAACTTTATACATACTTCGATTTTCTAGTGATATAAAATCTATTTTTTTTTTTTTGAAAAATTATTTTCGAATTTAGTTTTCATTCTTTATGCAATTGAATTTCTTTATTACATTCTACAAATAATTGAATTTTTTTAACATACATATTGACAAGAGTGTAATGAACAACTATAATTCAATGGTAGATAGATCTATATCTATTTGGGTTGCTAACTCAACGGTAGAGTATTCGGCTTTTAAGTGCGGCTAGGATCTTTTACACATTTGGATGAAGCAAGGATTCGTCCACATCATCGGTAGAGTTTGTGAGACCACGACTGATCCTGAAAGTAATGAATGGAAAAAAGAGCATGTCGTATCAATGGATAATTATGAGATTGTTTCGTTCTTCGAAACTCCCTGTTTGGATTCTTGGAACGATACGAAAAAAATTCAAAGTTAGGTTGATTAAATACATGGATCGAGCCTTATGGCTCTAATTGGAGGAAAAAAAGCAACGAGCTTGTGTTCTTAATTGGAATGATTACCCGCCCTATATAAATGTTAAAAATATATTGGTGACTGATGCGGGAAGCTTTTTCTTGTAAGTCTATTATCCATTTTTTCGTGAATCCTAACTATTAGTCATTTCCCATTTTAGGGTGTAGATGAATGTGTAGAAGAAACAGTATATTGATAAGGATACTTTTCCAAAATCAAAAGAGCGATTGGGTTGAAAAAATAAAGGATTTCTAACCATCTTCTTATCCTATAAAGAAAGACCAATTAGATGGAAAAAGATAGCGAGTCCGTTGATAAGTATATTTGTCTCCGAGGTATCTATTAGTTCTCATCTCTATTAGTTCTTACAAGGATACCTTGTTTTGACTGTATCGCACTATGTATCATTTGATAACCTAAGAAACCCCCTACTTTTACTTTTGTTTCGGATCTTATTTTAAATGGAGCAATTCCAAGGATATTTAGATTTATTTAGATCTTGGCAAGACGATTTCTTATATCCACTTATTTTTCAGGAATATATTTATGCATTTGTACATGATCATGATTTCAATTTTGATAGGTCTATTTTGTTGGAAAATAGAGGTTATGACACAAAATATAGTTTATTAACTGTGAAACGTTTAGTTACTCAAATGTATCAACAGAATCATTTGAGTCCTGTTAATGATTCTAACCAAAAAGAATTTATTGGACACAAGAAAAATTTGTATTCTCATCTGATCTCAGAGGGATTTGCAGTCATTGTGGAAATTCCATTTTCTAGGCAATTCTTAATTTATCGAGAAGAAACAGAAGTCAAAAATTTGAAAAATTTACGATCAATCCATTCAATATTTCCTTTTTTAGAGGACCCATTTTTACATTTAAATTATGTGTTAGATATATTGATACCTTACCCCGTTCATCTGGAAATCTTGGTTCAAAGTATTCGTTACTGGGTAAAAGATGCCTCTTGCTTGCATTTATTGCGAGTCTTTCTTTATGAGTATCGTAACTTTAATAGTCTTATTATTCAAGAAAAATCTGTTTACAAATTTTTAAAAACAAGTAAAAGATTCTTCTTGTTACTATATAATTCCCATGTGTGTGAATATCAATCCATCTTCGTTTTTCTCCGCAACCAATCCTCTCATTTACGATCAACATCTTATGGAGCCTTTCTTGCACGAGTATATTTCTACGGAAAGATAGAATATCTTGGAAAGGGCTTTACTAAGCCTTTGAAAGGGATCCTATGGTTTTTTAAGGATCCTTTTATGCATTATGTTAGGTATCAAGGAAAATGGATTCTGGCTTCAAAAGGCACATCTCTTCTGATGAATAAATGGAAATATTACCTTGTCCATTTCTGGCAATGTCATT